TCTGATTCGTGGGGATATAAAACATTTTTCTTATTCCAAGTTGCAAAGTGAGTAATAAAGGGTTGTTTTATTTTTTTTAGATTACTACCAATTTGGTATGTCTTTTTCGAAAAAAAAGAATTCCTCTCATTATTATTCATTGTTAATAAAGTTAATAAACTCCATTTTTTTTTACTTGCTTTTGTGCCTTCTTTACCCCATAGAGATATTGAATAGAACGAGCTCATTTTTTTACCACTGTAATTTTTAAAATTCATGTTTAAATGCCCTTCAAAAGTAAGTAAATAAATTCGAAACATATAAAATGCGGTTAACCCGGCTGTGGAACAAGCTATTATTGCGAAAATCGGTGAATATAACCAAGTATCATTAAGAATTTCATCTTTGGACCAAAAACAAGCAAGTGGTGGAATACCACAAAGAGAAAGTGTACCTAATAAAAAAGCCGTTTTTGTAATTGGCACATATTTTGTTAAACCGCCCATAAGAACCATATTCTGACTTTTATCTGGAGAATATCCAACGATAGCTTCCATTGAATGAATAATCGATCCAGATCCTAAAAACAATAATGCTTTCGAATAAGCATGAGTAATCAAATGAAATAAAGCAGCTCGATACGAGCCCATGCCTAGAGCTAACATCATATAACCCAATTGAGACATTGTAGAATAGGCTAAACTTCTCTTAATATCTTTTTGAGCAAGAGCTAAAGTAGCTCCTAATAGTACTGTTATTATACTTATTAAAGATATTACATTCATTATGTAAGGTATAACTATGAAAAGAGGAAGAAGCCGAGCAACAAGAAAAATGCCCGCTGCTACCATCGTAGCAGCATGGATAAGAGCCGAAATAGGGGTAGGCCCCTCCATGGCATCGGGTAACCATACATGAAGAGGGAATTGTGCAGATTTAGCAACTGCACCGGAAAATAATAGAAAAGCACACAAAGTAACAAATAAAAAATCATTATTATAACTTAAGTTATTAAATATTTCGAACAAATCCCGAAATTCAAAACTACCTGTTATCCAATAAAGACCCAAAATTCCTAAGAATAAACCAAAATCTCCTATACGATTAATTACAAAAGCTTTTTGACAAGCATTTGCCACAACAGGTCGTGTGAACCAAAAACCTATTAATAGATAAGAACACATTCCAACCAATTCCCAAAAAATATAAATTTGTATCAAATTAGAACTAGTAACCAATCCCAACATGGAAGTATTGAAAAAACTCATATAAGCAAAAAATCTTACATATCCTTGATCATGAGACATATAATTATCACTATAAATAAGAACGATAATTCCAACAGTAGTGATTAATATTAACATAATAGAAGTAAGTGGGTCGATCAAGTGTCCGAACTCAAAAGAAAAATCATTATTGATAGTCCAAGACCATACATATTGATATATGGAATTGCTATTTATTTGCCCAATAGACAGATCAGCCGAAAAAAGAAGAAGTATACTTAATAAGAAAACACTAGGAAAAGCCCACATACGACGAATACTTTTGGTTGACGTCGGAAAAAGGAGAAGCCCTACTCCTATTAACACAGGAACTAGAAGTGGAATGAAAGGTATGATCCATGCATATGGATATGTATGTTCCATAAAAAAATAAAAACCCCCTTTTTTTTATTATAATATTAATTAAATTAATTAATTGTTTCCGATTCAACAGATCTTATTTCTTTTGTAAAGAACTCAATAAAAAAATTAAGATATGCAAGACCTCATTTTTATATTTTTTTTTGATTCTTTACCAAATCCGTCAAATATGCAAATTAAGAAGTTACAATTGATCAAATGATATAACCGTTACTAGTGAAAAGTTAATACTTCATTTTGATATGAATCATAGGAACTACCAAGGTCAACAACTTCACCCAAGAAAAAGGACCCATTAATGAGTTTTTTATTCGGAATCATTAACGGGTTAATTGTAGAATATAATTCTAGAACTTATTTATTGTCTTCCATTCTATTTCAATAAAATATATTTAGTTTTATAGGTGTATTCTCTCTTTTAGCTTGACCCATTAATAGAATAGAATAAAAACGTGAATCTTTGTTTTTATTAGTTTTTTGGTTTATTTCTTATTTTTAACTTTTTTATTACAAATTATTAGTTATTAGAATATTAGAAGCACGCCGAAAATAGACCAAAGAATCCTTTTCTTTTTTTATTGTTTAGTTTATCAACCAATTGGATTTCCTTGGTACATTTGATACTATACTATAGTTTCAATACACGGATATAGTATAGTAGTAATTATTTGTTTGTCCGGATAGTTTATTTTATGTACTACTATTACTACTATAAATAAAAAATAAATATTTTATGTGATTTTCACAGATACGGATCCATAATTTTTGTTTTTTATGCTAGTAGTATCATTTATAAAATAGATAGATAGATGTCTTTCACATCCAACTATAGCAATGAGTAGTAATCTCTTAATTTTGAATGGCAGTCCCCAAAA